GTATGGAGTAGGAAACTATCTGTATGATTTCATTATGGGGCTTGTGTCGGATTTAGTATTGATTTTTAGAAAAAAGTGTTTAAATATCTAGGGACCAAGCAGTCTAAGGGGGTGGTGAATATTAAAGCAGACGGTTAGTTTTGTGGGGGGTAAGGGGGGTTTGGGCCTCTTTGAGATAGGGTTTTTTGACCCCGGGGGGAATAATAGAGTACTATGTCCTGTAACCATTAATTCAATTACACCTGTTGGTTGTGCTAGTCCAATCAAAAATACACACAGGTCCAGCTACAATTTATCTGACTGTGACAGGGCCTTTCTAAGGCCATAGCTGAGTCGATGCAGGCCCCCCCCCAAAAATAAAAGATACCAAATGTATGAAACCTCAGTTATGTGTGAGCATGGGCTGATTAGTCATTAGTCCATCGAGATGTCTTATTTAAGGGGAACGAGTGGGCGATTTTAAATTAAGATGGTCCTGAAGTAAGAACCAGATGTCTTATAAAGATCATTATTTAGCTACCCCCACAAGATATGGGCCCGGTGCGAGAAGAGGGATCCCTGCCGAGCGGGTTGCTGGTTTCACGCGGCATGGTGATTAAGCTCGTGATCTAATGGAGCGGCCATAGGATATAATGGTTATGAAGGACTAGTGGACATATAATATGTAAGAGCATGCAAATTATGTGCTTTGTAAAATTAATAATATTTAATACGAGCTTTAACAAGCCGTATGGAGAAATAAATGAATGCACAATAATACATAGCATGTATATATATATTTATAAAGAAAGACTAAGATAATAGTATGTATATGTTTATATACATGGTAGTTGCAGTAGAATGGTTTGGAGCAGGTTGTTTTTAATACTGACATGGTACTGCAGTATTTTAATAATTATATATAAGTTGTATTCAAGGAGTAGTTTATAAAGAATTCCAGCTTTGGGTGTTGGTGGTGAGGTTTAAATGTCTCTTCCTTGAGTCTTAGGGAGGAGTGGGGTTCTCCTTTTTCGGTTTACAAGACCGAAGTATTTTATATACTACAAAGACTCTTCATTTTAGGAGTTTGTTCTCAATAATGCTGGCTGTTGGTATTAGCACTAGAATTAAAAGGAAATATAAGATAGATGCTAATTGGCCTACGATAATATACGGGTGTTCTACAGGCTGACCTCCGATTCATGTTAGGGTTAAGAGGTCTGCAATTAAAGTTCAAAATAGGAGTTGGCTAAAGGGCCGAAATATCATGCTTCGTTGTTTGGAGGTTTGGAGTATTGGGACTAGTACTAGGATGAGGATGGAAAGTAGTAATGCTAGTACTCCCCCCAGTTTGTTGGGGATTGATCGTAGGATTGCATATGCGAAGAGGAAATATCACTCTGGTTTAATGTGTGCTGGAGTGCTCAGTGGGTTTGCTGGGACATAGTTATCAGGGTCACCTAGAAGGTCGGGTGAAAATAAGGTTAGTGTTAGTAAGGTCAGGATTAATAGTAGGATACCTAGGATGTCCTTGATTGTATAATAAGGGTGAAAGGGGATTATGTCTATGTTGGACGGAATTCCTGTGGGGTTGTTTGAGCCTGTTTCGTGGAGAAATAGTAAGTGGACGATTATTAGTGCTGTAATGATGAATGGGAGAATAAAGTGGAAGGCGAAGAAACGTGTTAATGTTGCTTTGTCTACAGAGAACCCGCCTCAGATCCACTCCACTAGTGTGCTGCCAATATAAGGGATTGCTGACAAGAGGTTTGTGATGACGGTAGCACCTCAAAATGATATTTGCCCTCAGGGTAGAACGTAGCCTACAAATGCGGTGGCTATGACTATTAGTAGTAGGAGTACACCAATATTTCATGTTTCTTGGAATATGTAGGAGCCGTAATACAGGCCACGTCCGATGTGGATATAGAGGCAAATGAAGAACATAGAGGCTCCGTTTGCGTGGAGGTATCGAATGATTCAGCCGTAATTTACGTCTCGACAGATGTGTGTGACTGATGAAAAGGCGGTAGAGGTGTCTGGTGTGTAGTGTATTGCTAGAAATAGGCCTGTTAGGATTTGTATGATCAGGCAGAGGCCTAGTAAGGAGCCAAAATTTCATCACGAGGAGATGTTTGATGGGGCGGGGAGATCGATAAGTGCGTTGTTAATAATTTTTATTAGTGGGTGTGTTTTCCGGATGTTGGTCATTAGGGTTCTCATAGTTGAATTACAACGATGATTTTTCATGTCATTGGTCATGGTTGGAGTCCATGTGAGAGTAATGATAATATATGCTGTTTTTATTATAAGTGTTATTTTTGTAATTAGTCTTGTGGGGGTTTCATCGAAGCCTTCGCCTATTTACGGGGGTCTAGGGTTGATTGTGGGTGGTGCTGTGGGGTGTGGAATTGTTTTTAGTTTTGGGGGCTCATTTCTAGGTTTGATAGTGTTTTTGATTTATTTAGGGGGAATATTGGTTGTATTTGGTTACACAACGGCTATGGCTACCGAGCAGTACCCTGAAGTTTGGGTTTCTAATAAAGTTGTGTTAGGGGGGTTTCTTTTAGGTTTAGTTGTAGAGTCTTTAGTGGTGTTTTGTGTTTTGGGAGGGGAGAAAGTGAGTTTTGTGTTTGAGTTTAATGGATTGGGGGATTGAGTTATTTATGATACGGGAGATTCTGGGTTTTTTAGTGAAGAAGCCATAGGTATTGCTGCTTTATATAGTTATGGTACTTGATTGGTTATTGTTACCGGGTGGTCGTTGTTTATTGGTGTTGTGGTTATCATGGAAATTACTCGGGGTAATTAAATAGTAATATGACAAGGGTTATAGTGATGAGAAAAGATAGGAAGTACAATTTGATAAGGCCTTTTTGGTTTGAAGTTAGTAAGGAGGCCTTTAGTTGGATAGAGGTTATGGTTTTTGGTAGGATAATTTCTGTTCAGGTTAGGTCTAGTAGAGAGGTTGCGAGTTTTTGGCCTATTGTTAGGATTAGGTGAGGAGGTAGGCGGTGTATAATAGTAGGGAAGTAGCCTAGTAGGGTAGAGAAGTTGGTAAAGTTTGATAGGTGAGGGTATTTTAGGTTTTTTGAATAGGTGTTGATTTCGAGTGCGATGATGAAGCCTAGAGTTGTCACTATTAGAGCCGTTAGTTTTAGATGTAAGGGTATGGTTATTAAGGGGGTGGTTATTGGGGGTATGTTGTTGGAGAGGATAAACCCGGCAAAAATACTTCCGACTAGTAGGCGCTTAATGGGGTTGATTAGTGCGGGGTTGGTTTCATTGATGTTTATGAGAGGGGAGAAGCGGGGTTGTTCTAGTAGAGTGTAGAAAATGATGCGAGTGCTATAGACAGCTGTTAGGGAGGTGGCAATTAGTGTTAGTAGTAGGGCTCAGGCGTTGGTATAAGACGAAGTGGCGGCCTCGATAATGGGGTCTTTGGAGTAAAATCCTGTGAGGAACGGGACTCCTGTTAGTGCGAGGCAGCCAGTGATGAGGGCGGTTGTAGTAAAGGGAAGGATTTTGTATAATCCTCCTATTTTTCGGATATCTTGTTCGTTATTTAGGTTGTGGATGATGGAGCCGGAGCACAGGAATAGCATAGCTTTAAAGAAGGCGTGTGTGCAGATGTGCAGGAATGCTAGATGAGGTTGATTGAGGCCCACAGTTACTATTATCAGACCAAGTTGGCTAGAGGTGGAGAAGGCAATGATTTTTTTAATATCATTTTGGGTTAGGGCGCAAATGGCTGTAAATAAGGTGGTAAGGGCGCCTAGGGAGAGTATTATCGTTTGGATGGGTTTGTTATTTTCTATTAAAGGGGAGAAGCGGATAAGTAGGAAAACTCCTGCTACAACTATTGTGCTTGAGTGGAGTAAGGCTGAGACCGGGGTGGGACCTTCTATTGCCGAGGGTAGTCAAGGGTGTAATCCGAATTGGGCTGATTTTCCAGCTGCGGCTAGTGTGAGTCCTATAAGGGGGAGGTTTGAGGGGTTTTGGCTGAGTACAAAGATTTGCTGTAGGTCTCATGAGTTTGTGTTGGATAGGAATCAGGCTATAGATAGAAGAAACCCAATGTCCCCAATGCGGTTATATAAGATTGCTTGAAGGGCGGCCGTGTTGGCATCTGTTCGTCCGAATCACCAGCCAATTAATAAGAAGGATATGATTCCGACTCCTTCTCATCCAACGAGCAGTTGAAAGAGGTTATTGGCTGTAACTAGGATGAGTATAGTAATTAGGAAAATAAGTAAATACTTGAAGAATTGGTTGATATTAGGGTCAGAGTGTATATACCATATTGAGAATTCTATAATTGACCATGTAATGAATAATGCCACAGGTATAAATATGAGTGAAAAGTAGTCTATTTTAAAGCTGAGGGTTAGTTTAAAAGTGTGGATAGTAATTCAGTGTCAGTTTGAGATAAGTATTTCTTGATTTGTGTGGATGAATATGGTTATGGGGATTAGGCTAATGATGAAGGCTGACAGGGTCATGTTTTTCACATAGTGTTGATAGTTGCTGTTTTTATAGAGGTTTGTACTAGATGCCATAATTGGGGTGATCAGTATGAGTAGTGTGAGTAGGGTGGATGAGGTGAATAAGTCTATTACTTTTATTTGGAGTTGCACCAAGTTTTTGGTTCCTAAGACCAACGGATAACTGCTATCCTTTAAAAGTTTGAAAAAGCCACATTGTTAGGTGTGGGTGGCATGAATTAGCAGTTCTTGCAGTACTTTTTCGGTAAGTAAGAAGTTCTATCTTCTGTTTTTAGCTTCACGGACTAATGTTCTTTTTAAACTATACTTACAATAAAGGGGGCCCAGAATGATCTTAGGGCTTAGTGATAAGAGTAGAAGAGGAATGATGTGTAAAGCTATTAAGGCGTGTTCTCGTGTAAAAGAGGGGGTGAGGTTGTTAATATGGTGGGTGTGTTTACCGCGTTGTGTTATGATTAGCATATATAGGGAATAGAGGGCTGTGATTACGACATTTGTTCCTATGAGGATGATGGTGAGGTTTGATCATGAGAAAGTTGACATAATTACAAGCAACTCTCCGATCAGATTGATGGTAGGGGGTAGGGCGAGGTTTGTTAGAGATGCCAATAGTCATCAAGCAGCTATTAGTGGGAAGAAGATTTGTAGGCCTCGTGCTAGAATTATAGTTCGGCTGTGGGTTCGTTCGTAATTTGAATTTGCTAGGCAGAATAGTATGGAGGATGTAAGACCATGGGCAATTATTAGAGCGGAGGCCCCTATGTAACTTCAGGGAGTTTGGATGAGAATAGCTGCGATGACGAGTGCTATGTGGCTGATCGAGGAGTATGCGATTAATGACTTTAGGTCTGTTTGGCGTAAACAGATAGAGCTAGTTATAATTATTCCTCATAGGGATAGTGCGAGGAATGGGTAGGCTATATGTCCTGTTAAGGGGTTGAGGATAGATGTAATTCGTAGTATGCCGTAGCCTCCAAGTTTTAATAGTACGGCTGCAAGTACTATTGAACCTGCAATAGGGGCTTCTACGTGTGCTTTTGGTAGTCAGAGATGAAGTCCATAGAGGGGTATTTTTACTAGGAAAGCCACTATGCAAGCTAACCATATGAAAATATTAGATCATGAGGTGGGTAGTGGCTGGGTTCAGTACTGTAATAGAAGAAAGTTGAGAGTGCCTAGTGTGTTTTGTAGATATGTTAGTGTCACTAGTAAGGGGAGGGATCCTATAAGTGTGTAGAACAGGAAATAGAGTCCTGCGTTGAGTCGTTCTGCTTGACTGCCTCAACGGGTGATGATAATGAGGGTGGGAATTAGTGTAGCTTCAAATATAATATAAAATATGATTAGTTCTATGGCAGTGAAAGTTATGATTAAGAGGGTTTGTAATACAATTAGTATTGTAATATAAAGTTTTTTTCGGGTGAGGGGTTCTTTTAGGAGGTGCGACTGGCTTGCTATTAGTATTAGCGGGAGAAGTCATATTGTTAGTATTAGTAGTGGCGTAGAAAGGGGGTCAGAGAAGAATATTGAGGAGTAGTTGAGACTATTGTCGTTGAATTGATTGAGTAGGAGAAGGCTTGTGAAGCTAATTAATAGGCTGTGAGTTGTGGTGTTGATTCAAATAAAACTGTTTTTTGATAGTCAGGTCAGAGGTATTAATATAATAGTAGGGATGATAAATTTTAGCATTGGAGAAGATTAAGGTTTTGTACGTGGTCGGTACCGTATGTATTGGAAATTATAACTAATAGGGCTAGTCCAATAGCTGCTTCGCAGGCTGCAAATACCAAGAGGATAATTGGTGCTATGTTGGCTAGGGTGAAGTGTGAGTTTAGGATGGTGAGGGTTATTAGGATGAACAATGATAACACCATGCCCTCTAGGCATAGTAATGCAGATATCAGGTGGGATCGATACATTAGTAGGCCCGTAAGAGATATAGTAAAGGCTATTAGGATGTTAATGTGGACTAAAGACATTTGGTACTTGTGAATTTAAATCACAGTCTAGTGGGTCGAAATCACTTATTTTACTTTAAACTAAGTATCATATTTGTCTCATTCTAGACCTTTTTGGGTTCATTCATAGGCCAGACTAGCCGCTAGAAGGGAGATTAGGAATAAGGTTATGAGAAGTATAGTTTTTAGGTTGTTTGTTTGAATTGCTCAGGGTAGGGGGAGTAGGAGAGCAATTTCTAGGTCAAAGAGAAGAAAGGTAATCGCCACTAAGAAGAATTTTATGGAGAACGGTAGACGAGCAGACCCTATTGGGTCAAAACCGCACTCGTAAGGACTAGTTTTTTCTGCATATGTGTTTAGTTGGGGGAGTCAGAAGGCGATGAGTATGAGTAGTAAAGCTAGAGTTGTATTTGTTAGCAGTGTTAGTAGGAAGTTTATTGTTCTTTTTCGGGGTAGACCGAAACCAACTGATTGGAAGTCAGTTGTACTAATTAATACTAAAAGAACTATGAGCCTCATCAATAGATAGATACATAAAGGAACAATCATACGACGTCTACGAAATGTCAGTATCAAGCAGCGGCTTCAAAGCCAAAGTGGTGGTTTGATGTGAAGTGGAATGTCAGTTGACGTATGAAGCAGATAATAAGAAAAGTCGATCCGATGACGACATGTAATCCGTGGAAGCCTGTGGCTACAAAAAATGTAGACCCGTAGACTCCGTCTGAAATTGTAAATGGAGCTTCATAGTATTCTGATGCTTGAAGGAGGGTGAAATAGAGGCCAAGCATAATTGTGATAAGAAGGGCTTGGAGTGTATGTTTGCGGTTTCCTTCTATAAGGCTATGGTGAGCTCAAGTAATAGATACGCCGGAAGCTAATAACACAGAGGTGTTGAGAAGTGGGACTTCTAGTGGGTTTAAGGGATGAATGCCTGCTGGTGGTCAAGAACCACCTAGTTCAGGGGTAGGGGCAAGACTTGAGTGATAGAAGGCTCAAAAGAAGCCCGTGAAAAATAGGACTTCTGATAGAATGAAAAGAATTATACCATACCGAAGCCCCTTTTGGACGGTTGGGGTATGATGGCCTTGGAAGGTGCTTTCTCGAATAATATCTCGTCACCATTGGTACATTGTTAGGGTGTTTGTAAGTAGGCCTAGAGTTAGTAAAATTGCTGAGTTGAAGTGGAATCATATGACTAAGCCTGATGTTATAAGAAATGCTGAGAGGGCTCCTGTAAGGGGTCAAGGACTGGGGTTTACTATGTGATATGAATGTGTTTGGTGGGTCATTATGTATTGTCTTGCAAGTACAAGCTTACTAGTAGGGTAAATACGTAGGCTTGGATTAAGGCTACGGCGAACTCAAGGATGACTAGTAAAGTAAGGATAATGAATGTAATGAGGGCTGTAGGTAGACTGATACTTGTCAATGCTAGGGTTGCACTTCCAATTAGGTGTAATAATAAGTGGCCTGCTGTGATGTTGGCTGTTAATCGTACTGCTAAGGCTAAGGGCTGAATAAACAGGCTAATAGTTTCGATTATTACTAGTATAGGGATTAGAAAGGTGGGGGTGCCTAGTGGTAAAAGGTGGGCTAAGGATGTTTCTATTTTGTTGCGGAAACCCATGACGACGGTGCCAGCTCATAGAGGGACAGCCATGCCTAGGTTTATTGAGAGTTGGGTAGTAGGTGTAAATGAGTGGGGTATTATTCCAAGAAGGTTTGTAGAGGCAATAAATAAGAAAAGTGAAATAAGCATGAGAGATCAGGTTTGTCCTTTGAGGTTATGTGTGATTATTAGCTGTTTTGATGTGAGTTTAGTTAATCATTGTTGGATAGCGACTATTCGATTGGTGATTAGTCGATTTGGTGTTGGGAATAATAGGGCGGGGAATATGATAATTAGGGTGGTGATGGGGATGCCCAGTATTACTGGGACTACGAAAGGGGCAAATAGATTTTCGTTCATGTGTGATTTCAGGGGGCTTGTTGTTCTTGTATTTTAGTAGGTGTTGGTTTAGGGGTGGGGGAGTAGAGGTGTTTTGAGATTTTTAGTTGGAGTAGCGCGAAGAGGGTAAAGATCATAGAGAGGATTGTTAGAAGTCATGTGGATGTGTCTAGTTGTGGCATGTCATTAAGGGGAGCCTGTAAGTCCCAATCTTTAACTTAAAAGGTTAATGCTAGCTTAGCTTCTTAATGAGATTATAACATGGATGCGGATCATTTTTCGAAGTTCTCTAAGGGTACTAATTCGAGAACGATTGGCATAAAGCTGTGGTTTGAACCACAGATTTCTGAACATTGCCCATAAAATAGACCAGGTCGTGTTGATATCAGGGTTGTTTGGTTTAGGCGCCCAGGAATTGCGTCTGTTTTTAGGCCTAGAGAGGGGACGGCTCATGAGTGTAATACGTCTTCTGAGGAGACTAGCATTCGGATTGTTATTTGTATGGGTAAAACCATTCGATTGTCTACTTCCAATAGTCGAAGTTCCCCTGGTTTTAAGTCTGAGGTGGGGATTATGTAAGAATCAAAGTTTAGATCTTCATAGTCAGTATATTCATAGCTTCAGTATCATTGGTGTCCTATTGTTTTTACGGTCAAGGAGGGGTTGTTGATTTCGTCTATTATGTAGAGAATGCGTAGAGAGGGTAGAGCAATTGTAATTAAGATAATGGCCGGGAGGATAGTCCAAATTGTTTCTACCTCTTGGGCGTCTATCGTGTTGGTATGAGTTAGCTTAGTTGTAAGTATTAGTGTAATAATATACAGAACTAGGGAGCTGATTAGGAAAACAATCATTAATGCGTGATCATGAAATTGCAGTAGTTCTTCTATGACAGGTGATGTAGCATCTTGTAAGCCTAGTTGAAAGGGATATGCCATGGAGATATACAAGGCTTTCACTTGTAATTTAACTTTGACAAAGTTATGTAAAATTTTACTAATACCTCACTCGTAAAGAAAGACATAAAGGTTATGCTGTTGGCTTGAAACCGATTAGAGGGGGTTCGATTCCTTCCTTTCTTGAATATTTGGGTTAACATATGTCGGCTCCTCAAATGTATGGTATGGTGGAGGGCATCCGTTTAATCACTCAAGGTTTGTAGAGGTGAGGTCTACTGCTGACACCTCTCGCTTAGATGCGAACGCTTCTCAGATAATGAAAATTATTAGTATGACTGCTGTCAGCGAGATGAAAGAACCTATTGATGAAATGGTGTTTCATGTTGTGTAGGCGTCTGGGTAATCGGAGTATCGACGAGGTATTCCAGATAGGCCAAGGAAGTGTTGTGGGAAGAATGTTATGTTAACACCTACGAATATAATCACAAATTGGGTTTTTGTTCATGTTGGGTTGAGTGTATAGCCTGAAAATAGTGGGAACCAGTGGACAAAGCCCCCTATAATGGCGAAAACAGCCCCCATTGAAAGCACATAGTGGAAATGGGCAACTACGTAGTAGGTATCGTGGAGGATAACATCTAGGGATGAGTTAGCTAAGATAATACCAGTTAAGCCACCTACTGTAAATAGGAAAATAAAGCCCAAGGCTCATATTAGAGCAGGAGATCATTTGATGTTCCCTCCATGAAGCGTTGCTAATCAGCTAAAGACTTTTACCCCTGTGGGGATAGCAATAATTATAGTGGCTGATGTAAAGTATGCTCGTGTGTCTACGTCTATTCCGACTGTAAACATGTGATGAGCTCATACAATAAAACCTAGGAAGCCAATGGAGACCATAGCCCACACCATCCCCATATACCCGAAGGGTTCTTTTTTTCCTGAGTAGTATGTTACGATGTGCGAGATTATTCCAAAACCAGGTAGAATTAGAATATATACTTCGGGGTGACCGAAAAATCAGAATAAGTGTTGATACAGGACAGGATCACCCCCTCCTGCAGGGTCGAAGAAAGTTGTGTTTAGGTTTCGGTCGGTCAATAGTATAGTAATCCCGGCTGCTAGGACGGGTAGTGATAGTAAGAGTAACACTGCCGTAACTAGGACGGATCATACGAAAAGAGGTGTTTGGTATTGGGTCATAGCAGGCGGTTTTATGTTAATGATGGTTGTAATGAAATTAATAGCCCCAAGGATTGAAGACACGCCGGCTAGATGCAGAGAGAAGATGGTAAGGTCCACTGAGGCCCCTGCGTGTGCTAGATTTCCCGCTAGAGGGGGATACACGGTTCAGCCTGTGCCTGCACCGGCTTCGACTACGGAGGATGCCATTAGTAACAGGAAAGAGGGAGGAAGCAGTCAGAAGCTCATGTTGTTTAGACGAGGGAATGCTATATCAGGAGCTCCGATTATTAAAGGAACCAGTCAGTTACCAAACCCTCCGATTATAATGGGTATTACTATGAAAAAGATTATCACGAAAGCATGAGCTGTTACTAACACATTATAGATTTGGTCATCTCCGATAAGTGAGCCAGGTTGACCCAATTCAGCGCGGATTAATAAGCTTAGGCCGGTACCTACTATTCCTGCCCAGGCACCAAATAGTAGATATAGAGTACCAATGTCTTTGTGATTGGTAGAGAATAGTCATCGGTTTATGAACATAGGTAAAATGGCCGAGTAGGCATTAGACTGTAAATCTAAAGACAGGGGTAAAAATCCCCTTTTTGCCAGGTCCTGTAGTGAATAATCATTTTGAATTGCAAATTCAAAGAAGCAGCTTCAATCCTGCCGGGACTTCTCCCGCCTTTTTTTTCTCGCGGCGGGAGAAGTAGATTGAAGCCAGTTGATTAGGGTATTTAGCTGTTAACTAAAAGTTCGTGGGAAGAGTATCCCTCCAATCTAGTGAGGATTTAGCTTAATTAAAGTGTTTGATTTGCATTCAATTGATGTGAGATATGGTCTTGCAATCCTTATTAAGCAGGGGTTAAGTAAGATTATACTTGCTTAGGGCTTTGAAGGCTCTTGGTCTAATTTAACCTAAACCCCTATAATAGAATATAATATGTTGGTGTGAGAGGTAGAAGTATAGTGGATAATACAATTGCTGTTGGTAAGAGAGTTATTTGTTTTGTAGGGTGGAATTGTCATTTTATCTTTATGTTGTTGGTAGAGGGAAATAGGGTTAGTGCTGTGGAATAGGCAAGGCGTATATAGAAGTATAGGTTGAGCAGGGCTGTGACAGCTATAAGGGTTGGTAAGATAAGGGTGTCATTTTTTGTTAGCTCTTGAATAATCATCCATTTGGGTATGAATCCTGTGAGTGGGGGGAGTCCTCCTATGGATAGTAGGGTGAGTATGGTGAAGGTTGTTATAACAGGTGTTGTATTTCATGTTTGGGACAAGAGCAGTGTAGTGGTGGTAGTGTTTTGGATGAGTAGTATGAATATAGTAAAAGTTATAATAATATAAATTAATAGATTTAGTAGGGTGAGAGTTGAGTTATATAGTAGGATAGAGGTTATTCAACCCATGTGGGCAATTGACGAATAAGCTATGATTTTTCGAAGTTGTGTTTGGTTTAGTCCTCCCCAGCCTCCAATGAGGATGGATAGGAAAGATATGGTAATTATTAGGTGTAGGTTGATTGATGGTGAGATTTGATAGAGGATTGAAATAGGTGCAATTTTTTGTCACGTGAGAAGGATTAATCCTGTGGTTAGAGGGATGCCTTGTGTGACCTCTGGTACTCAAAAGTGGAAGGGTGATAACCCTAGTTTAATGGCCAGGGCTATTGTTATTAGAGCAGATGCTGTTGGGTCGAATAGCTTTATGATGGTTCATTGGCCGGAGTGTATTAGATTAAGGATGACTGCCAGTATGAGTAATGTGGATGCTGTGGCTTGTGTTAGAAAGTATTTGGTTGAGGCTTCTGTGGCTCGAGGGGATGGTTTTTTTATTATGATGGGGATGATAGCTATCATGTTTATTTCTAATCCAATTCAGGCAAATAGTCAGTGAGAGCTAATTATTACAATTATTGTACTTAGGATAAGAGTTATTAGTAGAGTAATGGAGATGAGTGGGTTAATTAGTATGGGAAGGGTATGAACCAACATTTTCGGGGTATGGGCCCGATAGCTTAATTAGCTGACCTTACTATATAGATTATGGTGTGATGTGGTAGCACGGGGAATTTTGAATTCTCAGGAGTAGGTTCGATTCCTATTATTCTAGAAATAAGAGGGCTCAAACCTCTATTATTTACTCTATCAAAGTAATTCTTTTGTCAGACATATTTCTTAGGTCTAGGCTTGTGGAGGAATGCCCGCTGTTATAATGGGTAGTGAGACGTGTCATATGCAGAGGGCTAGTGTTAGTGGAAGAAAGTTTTTTCAGAGTAGGTGTATTAATTGGTCATATCGGAATCGAGGGTAGGATGCTCGAATTCATAGGAAGGATATTGTTAATAGCAGGGATTTGATGATTAGGTTTATTGTGCATAGTTCTGGCATGTGGGGGTTATGAGATGTGCCTAGAAATAAGATAGTTGTGAACATATTTATTATAATAATGTTAGCGTATTCTGCTAGGAAAAAGAGGGCGAAAGGACCTGCTGCGTATTCTACATTAAAGCCGGATACCAGCTCTGATTCTCCTTCTGTGAGGTCAAAGGGGGCTCGGTTGGTTTCTGCTAGGGTAGAGGTAAATCATATTATGGCTAATGGTCATGAGGGGAAGAGTAGTCATAATTTTTCTTGTGTGGTACTTAGTGTTGATAGGGTGAAGGAGCCGTTTATTAAGAGTACTGATAGTAGAATAATGGCTAATGTTACTTCGTAAGAAATTGTTTGTGCTACTGCTCGTAGTGCTCCAATTAGAGCATATTTTGAGTTGGAGGCCCATCCTGATCATAGAATGGAGTAGACGGCTAGGCTAGACATTGCTAGTATGAATAACACTCCTAGGTTTATGTTGATCAGGGAGTGTGGTATAGGTAGAGGGGCTCACATGGTGAGGGCCAGGGTTAGTGCGAGTACAGGTGCGATGATGAATATAGTGGTGGAGGATGTAGCTGGTCGTAGGGGTTCTTTAGTAAATAGCTTAATTGCGTCGGCAAAGGGTTGTAATAGGCCGTATGGACCTACGATGTTTGGCCCCTTTCGGAGTTGTATGTAGCCTAGGATTTTGCGCTCAACTAAAGTAAGAAAAGCAACAGCTAGGAGGATAGGGAGAATGAGTATTAAAATGTTAACTATAAACATTTGTTGGGGAGAGGATTTGAACCTCTGGGTATAAAGGCTTAAGTTTTATGCAATTGCCGTACTCTGCCACCCCAACAAAGCCCTGGTCTCGGGCATAATATATTTGCGCTAGTTTATTAGGTTAAGACGGAATCACTAATTGTTTAAAGGCGCTTTTTTGAAGTTGGCCTTATTTCTCTTGTCCTTTCGTACTAGGAGAAATGCGTAATAGATAGAAACCGACCTGGATTACTCCGGTCTGAACTCAGATCACGTAGGACTTTAATCGTTGAACAAACGAACCCTTAATAGCTGCTGCACCATTAGGATGTCCTGATCCAACATCGAGGTCGTAAACCCTATTGTCGATATGGACTCTAGAATAGGATTGCGCTGTTATCCCTAGGGTAACTTGTTCCGTTGATCAAAAACTTGGATCAATAAGTGATACTACACTTTGGCCAGTAGGCCTAGGTTTTAATCACTCGGAGGGTTTTTTGTGCTCCGAGGTCACCCCAACCGAAATTGTCAACCCATATAAAATTTTGTTATCCCTTAGGTGGTACTGTTTTGTGATTTTTGGGTTGATTAATTAAAGCTCCATAGGGTCTTCTCGTCTTATTTTATTATCCCCGCCTCTTCACGGGGAGGTCAATTTCACTGATTAAAAGTAAGAGACAGTAAAACCCTCGTGTGGCCATTCATACAAGTCCTTATTTAGAGAACAAGTGATTATGCTACCTTTGCACGGTCAAAATACCGCGGCCGTTTAACGATTAAGTCACTGGGCAGGCAGTGCCTCTAATACTAGTTATGCTAGAGGTGATGTTTTTGGTAAACAGGCGGGGTTTGTGCTTGCCGAGTTCCTTTTACTTTTTTTAATCTTTCCTTAGTGCACGCCTGTGTTGGGTTAACAGTGTATTTAATAAATAATTTAGTGTTGGGTTGTATTTATTAACTGTTAATTATCAGTATAGTATCAGTTACTGATGTAAGCTTGTGCGAGGAGAAAATTTTTCTTGTTACTCATATTAACAGTATTGCTTCTATAGTTAAATAGATTAGTCCAATAATCAAGCTAGGAGTTGTTTTATCTATTGTTGGGATTAAAACTTGTTTTTGTTGTTGAGCTTGAACGCTTTCTTAATTGGTGGCTGCTTTTAAGCCAACTATGGTTTGAGTTTTATGTTACTCTCTAGTAAAGGTTGTATCCGTTTCTAAAAAGCTGTACCTTTTTAGACTAACAGTTAAACATACGTTAAAACTTGATGGGGTATTTAGTATTGTTTAATGTTGAACTGAAATTCCTTTTTTGGACAACCAGCTATCACCAGGCTCGTTAGGCTTTTCACCTCTACTTATAAGTCTTCTCACTATTTTGCCACATAGATGAGTTTGTCCTAGTCACTGCTTGTAAGTAGCTCGTCTGGTTTCGGGTATTTTAACTTAAGGTCTCTTTGCTAAATTATTGCTAGTTAAGTCATTATGCAAAAGGTACAAGGGGTAAGCTTTGCTTTTTTTTACTTTTATTGATTCTTTCATCTTTCCCTTACGGTACTTTCTCTATAGCGCCACTGGTAATTAAATTTCTATCTCCTATACTTTAAACGTGTGGTGAATGTTTTATTTGGTTGATTCATGATAGTAGTAATGGGGAGAGGGTGGGCTAGGTATAGTTCAAGATGTGCACGAATTGTGGAATCTTCTAGGTGTAAACTAGATGCTTTGTTTAAGCTACATCTTGTTTATTCCAAGCACACCTTCCGGTACGCTTACCTTGTTACGACTTGTCTCCTCTTGTATGCTTGCTTAGCAGGGATTAGTGATCTAGGGCTCTGCTGTGATACTTGAGGAGGGTGACGGGCGGTGTGTGCGTGCTTCATGGCCTTATTCAATTAAGCATTCTATTCTTAATTTACTGCTAAATCCTCCTTTAGTTTTTAGATTTCATAAAAACTTTCGTGTGGGTTTAAGGGGTGTTCTTGTTATAGAAAATGTAGCCCATTTCTTCCCAACCCATAGGTTACACCTTGACCTAACGTTTTTATGTGCTGTAATTATGCTTACTTTTATTCCTTTTTAGGGTTTGCTGAAGATGGCGGTATATAGACTGAAGTAGCAAGGGCTGGTGAGGTTGATCGTGGTTTATCGTTTACAGAACAGGCTCCTCTAGAGGGATGTGAAGCACCGCCAAGTCCTTTGAGTTTTGGGCTGTTGCCGATAGTACTCTGGCGAATAGTCTTGTTCAGGACTACTTAGGGTTTACGACTAGGCATAGTGGGGTATCTAATCCCAGTTTGGGTCTTAGTTGTCGTGTACTCGGTTTGTGGTAAAGTTACTTTCGTGGTTTAGCTTAGGCTTAGTTATGGCTTTTTACAGCTTAGCTAAGATTTGACTTTATTCTATACTACTCCTTGACACCCTTTACGCCGTATGTCTATTAGCTCGGGTCAATCGTATGACCGCGGTGGCTGGCACGAAATTTACCAACCCTGATTAGCATGGCTAGGTCAAACTTTCGTTCATAGCCTAATTTTTGTCACTGCTGTCTCCCGTGGGGGTGTGGCTAAGCAAGGCGTTGTGAGCTACTAATGTAGTGTGCTTGATGCCTGCTCCTTTTGGTCTCTATGATTTGAAGGGCATTCTCACTGGGATGCGGATGCTTGCATGTGTAAGGCTGCTAAGAACTAATAGAAAGGCCAGGACCAAACCTTTGTGTTGATGGGGCGATAGGCCCATCTAGACATTTTCAGTGTCTTGCTTTTGAAAATTTAAGCTACATTAAC